TCATGGATATCCTGCTTTTCTATGTTATATAGATCTATATGTAACTATTGAGGGTCAAGATATTCTACATCATGTAAATATTCCACCCCAAAGTTTTATTTTAGTTAAAAATGATCAATATGTAGAATCAGAACAAGTGATTGCTGAGATTCGCGCGGAAGCATCTACCTTAAATTTTAAAGAGAGGGTTCGAAAACATATTTATTCTGACTCAGAGGGAGAAATGCACTGGAGTACCGCTGTATACCATGCACCCGAATATACATATGGTAATGTTCATCTCTTACCAAAAACAGGGCATTTGTGGATATTAGCAGGAGTTCCATACAGATCCAGTATAGCGCCCCTTTCGCTCTACAAGGATCAAGATCAAATAAATATTCATTCTCTTTCTGCCGAACGAAAATCTATTTCTAATCTTTCAGTGACGAAGGATCAAGTGATACACAAATTGTTTAGGTTGGATCCTTATGGTAAAAAGGGGGAGGGGGCTCTTGATTATTCCGGACCTGATCGAATCCTATGTAACGGCCAGTATAATTTCATATATCCTGCCATTCTCGACGATAATTCCGATTTATTGGCAAAGAGGCGAAGAAATAGATTAATCATTCCATTACAATCGAATCAAGAAAAAAAAGAACAAATATCCCGCTCGGGTATCTCGATTGAAATACCCATAAACGGCATTTTCCGTAGAAATAGTATTCTTGCTTATTTCGACGATCCCCGATACAGAAGAAAGAGTTCCGGAATTACTAAATACGGGACTCTAGAGGTGGATTCAATCGTCAAAAACGAGGATTTGATTGAGTATCGAAGAACAAAAGAATTGTGGCCAAAATGCCAAATGAAAATGGATCGATTTTTTTTCATTCCCGAGGAAGTGCATATATTACCCGGATCCTCTTCCATAATGGTACGGAACAATAGTATCATTGGAGTAGATACACGAATTACTTTCAATATAAGAAGCCGGGTAGGTGGATTGGTCCGAGTGGAGAAAAAAAAAAAAAAGATTGAACTCAAAATATTTTCTGGGGATATCCATTTTCCTGCAGAGACAGATACGATATCCTGGCACAGCGGCATCTTAATACCACCGGGAACGAGAAAAAAAAATTCTAAGGAATCTAAATCTAAAAATTTGAAAAATTGGATCTATGCCCAACGGATCACACCTACAAAAAAAAAGTATTTTGTTTTAGTTCGACCCGTAGTCACATATGAAACAGCGGGCGGGATAAATTTAGCAACGCTTTTTCCCCGCGATCCCTTGCAGGAAAGGGATAATGTGCAACTTCGAGTTGTCAATTATATCCTTTATGGAAATGGCAAACCCATTCGCGGAATTTCTCACACAAATATTCAATTAGTTCGAACTTGTTTAGTATTGAATTGGGACCAAGACAAAAAAGATTCTTCTATAGAGGAGGTTCATGCGTCCTTTGTTGAGGTAAGGGTAAATGATCTGATTCGAGATTTCATAAGAATGGACTTAGTCAAGTCCTCTATTTCGTATACCAGAAAAAGGAATGATCCGGCAGGTTCGGGATGGATCCCCACTAATGGATCAGATCGCACCCATCTCCATCCTTTTTATTCCAAGGCAAGGATTAAACAATCATTTACCCGTCATCAAGGAACTATTCGTACGTTGTTGAATAGAAATAAGGAATGCCAATCTTTGATAACTTTGTCATCATCTAATTGTTCCCGAATCGGTCCATTCAACGCTTTGAAATATAACAACAGTGTGAGAAAAAAATCAAATAAAAGCGATACGCGACTTACAACAATTAGGAATTCGTTGGGTCCCTTAGGAATTGTCCCTAAAATTAGGAATTTTTTTTCATTTTCCTATTTAATAACTCATAATCAGATCTTGATAAATAAACATTTGCTGCTTGACAATTTAAAACAGACTTTCCAAATACTTAAATATTATTTAATGGATGAAAGGGGGCGGATTTATAATCCCGATCCATGCAGTAACATGATTTTGAATCCATTCAATTGGAATTGGTCTTTTCTCCATCACGATTATTGTGAAGAAACATCGACAATAATAAGCCTTGGACAGTTTTTTTGTGAAAATGTATGTATGTCTAAATATGGGCCCTATCTAAAGTCGGGGCAGGTTTTAATTGTTCATGTTGACTCTTTAGTAATAAGATCCGCAAAGCCCTATTTGGCTACTCCAGGAGCAACCGTGCATGGCCATTATGGGGAAATCCTTTACGAAGGAAATACATTAGTTACATTTCTATATGAAAAATCGAGATCTAGTGATATAACGCAAGGTCTTCCAAAAGTAGAACAGGTGTTAGAGGTTCGTTCGATTGATTCAATATCAATGAACTTAGAAAAACGGGTTGAAGGTTGGAGGGAACGTATAACAAGAATTCTTGGGATTCCTTGGGGATTCCTGATTGGCGCTGAGCTAATCATAGCGCAAAGTCGTATATCTTTGGTTAATAAGATTCAAAAGGTTTATCGATCCCAGGGAGTGCAGATACATAATAGGCATATAGAAATTATTGTACGTCAAATAACATCAAAAGTGTTGGTTTCAGAAGATGGAATGTCGAATGTTTTTTCACCTGGCGAATTAATTGGATTGTTGCGCGCGGAACGAACGGGGCGCGCTTTGGAAGAAGCGATCTGTTACCGAGCCGCCTTATTGGGAATAACGAGGGCGTCGCTGAATACTCAAAGTTTCATATCTGAAGCGAGTTTTCAAGAAACGGCTCGGGTTTTAGCAAAAGCCGCTCTACGAGGTCGTATCGATTGGTTGAAAGGCCTGAAAGAGAATGTTGTTCTGGGGGGTATGGTACCCGTTGGTACCGGATTCAAAGGATTAGTGCACCGTTTAAGTCAACACAACAACATTTCTTTGGAGATCGAAAAGAAGAATCTATTCGAGGGGGACATGGGAGATATTTTGTTCCACCACAAAGAATTATTTGATTCTTGCACCCCCCCAAAATTTCACGATACATCAGAACAATCATTTACAAAACAATAATTTACAGGATTTACGGATTCCTAAGAGCAGATTCATTCTTTCTTTATAATTTCATTTTAACTAGCGGGTCCGTTCTTTTGTAAAAAAAAAAAAAATAATGAATAGAAAGGAATTAATGGCTTGGACCGTGTATCATCATTCAATCTCCGGTAGAAAGGTTCCATCGGAACAATTTTTTATTTCAGGGTACCTCGTCTTAAAAAAAGAGGAAGTGGGGGGAGAAATGACAAGAAGGTATTGGAACATCCATTTGGAAGAGATGATGGAAGCAGGAGTTCATTTTGGTCATGGTACTAAGAAGTGGAATCCTAGAATGGCACCTTACATCTCTGCAAAGCGTAAAGGTATTCATATTACAAACCTTACTAGAACTGCTCGTTTTTTATCAGAAGCTTGTGATTTAGTTTTTGAGGCAGCAAGGCGGAAAAAACAATTCTTAATCGTTGGTACAAAAAAGAAAGCGGCCGATTTAGTAGCATCGGCCGCAATAAGGGCTCGATGTCATTATGTTAATAAAAAATGGCTTGGTGGTATGTCAACGAATTGGTCCACTACGGAAACAAGACTTCGTAAGTTTAATGACTTGAGAGCGGAACAAAAGGCGGGAAGACTCAAACGTCTTCCGAAAAGAGAGGCAGCAATGTTGAAAAGACAATTATCTCATTTGCAAACATACCTGGGCGGCATCAAATATATGGAGGGGTTGCCTGATATTGTAATCGTCGTTGATCAGCAAGAAGAATATACGGCTCTTCGAGAATGTGTCACTTTGGGAATTCCAACAATTTGTTTAATCGATACAAATTGTGACCCAGATCTTGCAGATATTTCGATTCCAGCCAATGATGACGCTAGAGCTTCAATTCGATTAATTCTTAACAAATTAGTATCCGCAATTTGTGAAGGTCGTTCTAGCTATATAAGAAATCGTTGAGCAATAATACGATAAGTCAATTACTTCGCGAATTCCATAGATTTATGGAATCGGTTACGATATCCTGAATATCAAAAAAGAGATAAAAATGACTGGGTATCCGAACAATTCAATGAATTTAAGGTAGGCGAATCGATAAAGAGATGGTTGAATCAAAATAATTCCTTTTTAAGTTCTTTTTCTGTCAGAGGGCAATATGAATGTTCTACCATGTTCCATCAACACACTAAAAGGGTTATACGATATATCCGGTGTAGAAGTAGGCCAACATTTCTATTGGCAAATAGGAGGTTTCCAAGTACATGCCCAAGTACTTATTACTTCTTGGTTCGTAATTGCTATCTTATTAGGTTCCGCGACTATCGCTGTTCGGAATCCACAAACCATTCCGACCGACGGTCAGAATTTTTTCGAATATGTCCTTGAATTCATTCGAGACTTGAGCAAAACCCAAATTGGAGAAGGGTATGGTCCTTGGGTTCCTTTTATTGGAACTATGTTCTTATTTATTTTTGTTTCCAACTGGTCCGGGGCTCTTTTACCTTGGAAAATCATACAGTTACCTCATGGGGAGTTAGCCGCACCCACGAATGATATAAATACTACTGTTGCTTTAGCTTTACCCACGTCCGTAGCATATTTCTATGCAGGTCTTACAAAAAAAGGATTGGGTTATTTCGGTAAATATATTCAACCAACTCCAATCCTTTTACCAATTAACATCCTAGAAGATTTCACAAAACCCTTATCACTTAGTTTTCGACTTTTTGGTAATATATTGGCGGATGAATTAGTCGTTGTTGTTCTTGTTTCTTTAGTACCTTCAGTAGTTCCTATACCTGTCATGTTCCTTGGATTATTTACAAGTGGTATTCAAGCTCTAATTTTCGCAACTTTAGCTGCGGCTTATATAGGGGAATCCATGGAGGGTCATCATTGACGATCTTTCAAAAATGGGCGGTTAAGATAAGCTATTTTGTAACCGATATAGATAGATACAATAACTATAGGGTATAGAAGAGTAGTAGTCAAAAAGATTACGATATTCTATTATGGAATTCGATTGTCAAGAACAAGATCGAAAAAAGAGTTTTCCTAATATTTAATATTTATGTTTGACTCATCCGTGTCATACCTCAAATATTTGATTTCATTCAACTCAAGGATTGATCAAAATTCGAATGAATTGCATGCAATTGGATCTCAAATATTGTATTGATATGTAAGGACCCAGACTAACGAATTCGTCCGTTTGTATTCATGCTTGTATTAATGCGGTATAATAATAAAAGGAAACCAATAAATAATTTACAAACTAGACTCATAAAAAGGGGGGGGTTAGGGGTGGGACCGAACAGGGTATATGGAATTTAATGCCTAGAAGCCCATTCTTCTGTCTGTATTTTCAAAGAATTCTTCTAGAATCGGGTTTGAATATAATATAAGATGTGCATTTTTTGTTTACGTTATGGAAGAAAGCCATGTATATGTGATATTTACTAGTTATATATGAACTATACTATTCATATATCTTATTGACTTTCCTTTCCTAACCCACCGTGAGTTTAGATAGGAATTACAATAACAATAGAAGTCCTTCTGTTTCGTCGGGGCCGAATGAATAAACAGATGAAATCAAGCATAAGCATATAGAAGATAAAGAGTGCAGAATTGAAAGAATGGTTCGGAACAAATAAATGAAATGGAAGAACTAGGTCCTTATGGATTGATAAAGACTCCATGGACAGGAACGAAAACGCGAGATCTAAGCAGTTCTGCTCATTCAATAATCTCATTACTTTAATTTAGAGTTCCTAGTTCGTTCGGCTGGATGGATCTTCGGAATAATAAGTCATCATTCCTTGATTGCTTGTATCATTAACCATTTCTTTATTTTTATACGAGGAGCTTACCATGAATCCACTGATTTCTGCCGCTTCCGTTATTGCTGCTGGATTGGCTGTAGGGCTGGCTTCTATTGGACCTGGAGTTGGTCAAGGCACTGCTGCGGGCCAAGCCGTAGAAGGTATCGCGAGACAGCCAGAAGCAGAGGGTAAAATACGAGGTACTTTATTGCTTAGTCTGGCTTTTATGGAAGCTTTAACAATTTATGGACTGGTCGTGGCATTAGCCCTTTTATTTGCAAATCCCTTTGTTTAATCCTAGAAATGTGAAAGTCTTTATTTTGTCTTTCTTATTTTATTACCTTGGATTTGTTGCTTTATTTTTCGAATTATTTCAAGATTTCACTCCTACAATAACTTTAACTTATTCGTTGAGATAATACCCCGTGGGAAGGACTCATTTGAGAATCAGGAATTCACGGATCCACTCGCTTTCTTCCTTCCCGTTCTCGGTACAATCCAATGTAAACCCCTCCCTTTTTAGTAAGCTAAGCGTTTCAACCAACGAACGAGGTATTTCACAATGGATATGAGACCTGGGACCTAATTCTAAATAAGTATTTTCTTTTTTTTTTGGGGGGGGGGACAAATAAGAAAATCGAAAGAATCATAAAAAAAAAAAAAATGAATAGAATAAAAAAAGTAAAGCAAAAGGGGCGAAGTAATAAAAAAAGAACTCTGTTCAATTGAGTCCTATTTATAAGAGGAGATCCTATGAAAAATGTAACCGATTCTTTCGTTTCCTTGGGTCACTGGCCATCCGCCGGGAGTTTCGGGTTTAATACCGATATTTTAGCAACAAATCCAATAAATCTAAGTGTAGTCCTGGGTGTATTGATTTTTTTTGGAAAGGGAGTGTGTGCGAGTTGTTTATTTCAAGAATAAGCTGGATCTAACCAGCTGCACTTTATTCTTTAATCACTAGGAAAGAAGGGTGCACGATCTCGCGAATTACTTCTGAATAGATTAAGAAATCATATGTACGAACCATAGCCTTTCGTGATTCATTGGTAAATAAACTTTGATTCTCTATTAACCAATAATAGGGGAACCTAAACATGGTTAAAGCTAAATTGTTTGAAGTCTGGGCGCAACATGGGTGCTCTTTCTACCGCTATGTTAGTATGGAGATGGTTTCAAAATGAATAGTTGCATTTTATCCGATATAGAACACTCATATGGATAAAATGATTTGAACCCTTTACTGGAACTGGAAAAATGGGAATCCCATTTTATCCAATGCGGAATTGACGACCTATGTATAAAGTAAGCGGAATTTTTGGATTTGAAGAAAAAGAAACAACTTTGCCGATAATTACAGATTTTTTGTCTGGTCGGAAGAGTCCTCCGAATATTCTGGTCTTGGATCAACGATCCCTTTCCATATTTGGGAATCCGAACAGAGAAGAGAGGATATGCTCATTCCATAAATAAAAAAGAGATATGGGAAGGCCCCGCAAGTAAGTGAGCGTGAGAGCCAAATGAATTGAAAGATTCATGTTTGGTTCGGGAAGAGATCATGGAATTTTGGAAATGAATGAGAAGATAATCTACTTTCATTAAGTGATTTATTAGATAATCGAAAACAGAGAATTTTGAGTACTATTCGAAATTCAGAAGAGCTGCGCGAAGGG